TCCATAAACCGGTGACGGGTACAAATAGCATAAAGAAATGTAACCAACGTTTATTGGAAAAAGCAACACCAAAGATTTGGGACCAAAAGCGGTTAGCAGTGACCATTGAATAAGTTTCTTCCGCTTGAGTTGGGTTAAAAGCTCGGAAGGTATTTGCACCATCACCATCTTCAAATAGAGTGTTTTCTACAGTAGCCCCATGAATAGCGCATAGCAGAGCTGCACCTAATACTCCGGCAACTCCCATCATATGAAAGGGGTTCAACGTCCAATTATGAAATCCTTGGAAGAAAAGGATGAATCGAAATATAGCTGCTACGCCAAAACTCGGTGCAAAGAACCAACCAGATTGTCCCAGTGGATAAATAAGGAATACGGAAACAAAAACAGCGATTGGACCAGAGAATGAAATTGCATTATAAGGCCGCAATTGAACAGACCTAGCAAGTTCAAATTGACGTAACATAAAACCTATTAGTGCAAAAGCCCCATGGAGAGCGACAAAAGTCCACAGACCGCCTAATTGACACCAACGAGTAAAATCTCCTTGTGCTTCCGGTCCCCATAATAGCAACAAAGAGTGTGCTAAACTATTGGCAGGAGTGGAAACCGCCGCCGTTAAGAAATTGCAACCTTCCAAATAGGAACTAGCCAACCCATGGGTATACCAAGAAGTTACAAAAGTAGTCCCTGTAAACCAACCCCCTAAAGCGAAATAAGCACAAGGAAAGAGCAATAGGCCGGACCATCCTACAAAAACGAAACGGTCCCTTCGTAACCAGTCGTCCATAATATCAAATAGATCATTTTCTTCTTTAGTAACTCTACCAAGGGCTATAGTCATAGTTATCCTCCTATTCAATTACTTCAACCATTTCCGAGCACCTCATATTACTTCCAAGGCATATGATAATTTGATTATCTGTGTACGATTTCTTTCTCGTTCAATGCCCTTTTTCAATGGTCTCGAAGATAGAAATTTTGCATTTTTCTCTATGGGGTCACAACCAAAGTTGTTGTAAATCCATGAATTTCATTAGATTCATTTTTCTTCTACTTAACTCTAGAAATAAAGCTATAGAAATAAAGAAATAAACATTTAAATTTAGCATTATTCTATGATTCCTATTTCAAAGCCTATCTTTTAAGGGAAAAATAATCCCTCTTTTCTCATTCGCTCTCTATTGCATGGGTGGAAGAACAAAAAAAAAGGATTTTGAAAAAAAAAAGAAAGATATTGAAAAGAAAAATTGACTTTCGAAATCCATTTTTATGTGTAACGGAAAAGAGTTGTGATTTCTTCTTATTCCTATAGAACGTCTAGTAACAAGAATATGAAATCGTAAATAGCGAAAAATTCTTGCCTTGCGCGGTCTAAGTCTAAGGAAATACAAAAAATCCGCTTATACAACAATTTCATCCACATCGAATTTATATATCAGAATAGCGGATAGAGGCATCATAAAAGGGGTCAGGTCTACTTACTTTATCTTTCTTTCGAATTTTATGGTGGGTTTGATAAGAATTTTTTTTTCTATAACCTGCTTGTTTTATTCTAACAAGTCCTATACGGAAATGCCCGCTGAAGAGAAAATATATCTGATTGTCTCTCAGCCTATATCGAATTTTAGAAAGAAGAAACAAGAATTTTCCCTTTTTTTTTATTAACATTAAGAAAAAAGAATATAAATAAAATGGAATTGGCAATATAATTTTTATGCACTTTTGAAATGAAAAAAGGAAGGATTTTTTGTAATCGTTATTTCTTGCCTCTGTCATATCACGAAAACCTTTCGATTTGGAACGGGGAGAGATGGCTGAGTGGACTAAAGCGGCGGATTGCTAATCCGTTGTACAATTTTTTTGTACCGAGGGTTCGAATCCCTCTCTTTCCGCCCCCTCGGATCGTTTGGGACTTTCGAATTGTAAGGAATTCAAACCCCCGGATTTTCTCATAGATAAATGTACGAAATAAATCCAATTTGTAAGAAAAAATTCCCAAAAATTTTTGATTTTTACTCCTCACGTCCAGGATTACGTCCTGGATCATTAGATAAGAATCCAAAAATAAAGAGGGAAACAAAGAATATCACTACTGTATAAACAAAGAGTTTCAGAGTAAGCATTACATAATCTCCAAGATTTTTTTTTAAGGAATAGATTACCCGTTTTTCCTTACCGCACAGATCCACTAGGATGGTTTTTTTTACACCTAAAAAATGCAAAAATCAATTCTAAAAAAAAAAATGCAAGAATTTCTTTATAATAAGCAGTCTTATCAATAAAAAATCAATATAAAAAATGAGTTTTAGTTTAAGTATTGTTTGTGTGGGTACCTAAAGGTACCTGCTCAACGTAGATGCAAGGGGTAGAAAGGCTGATCCAAATTTATTGTTGCAGCTCTACATTCAATGTAGAAGAATTTTAATTTTAGAATCGAAAGTTTATAATATAAGACTTCTTGGCTCTTCTACATTTTTTCATTTTTGGAATGAATACATCATTCAATTTGGCAGACAGAACAGAATAGTAAAGATTTTATCGAAAACTTACAGCAGCTTGCCAAACAAACGCTAATAGAAAAAAGAATACAGGTATGACAGGCATAACATCCACGATTGGGTTGAAAATGGCATAAGCTTCGGGTAATTTGGCTAAGAAAAAACTAGTCGTATAAAGACCAGAATTAAAACAGATAGAGGTTAAACTAAGTATATTAGGCATAACAAGCATTTCGTTCTTGTAGAGTAGATATTTGGATTTTGATTGAGTTATTTTTCTAAGGGAAAAAGGAAAAGAAAAGGTGGATTCAAAACCCTTTTTTCTTCGGGCTTTCCCAAACACAAAATACCTCCTTGTATTCGCATTCTCAAATGAGAATGGAAAAAATTCGATTTTCATATAATATCTTAATAGAATTCCATGTAATGATCAATGCATTTTTTGGATTCTATATTATCCGCATGTTTAGAATCCTAGCAATAAAATATACCTCATTTTTTAGGTAATTGAAGTGGGATTGACGATTAATATATAATAAAAATACTGTTTATTAGTGTCGTATAAAAGAAATGGGGCGTGGCCAAGTGGTAAGGCAGCGGGTTTTGGTCCCGTTATTCGGAGGTTCGAATCCTTCCGTCCCAGATTTTTTTTCATGAAATGAAAGATAGAATCGTATTGTATCCTGCACGAGACAAAAGCTTATTAAAGAGAATAATTTTTTCTTATGAACTCTTAGATTAGATGCATTTCTAAGGATTCTTTTTTTTCTCAGAAAACAAAATCCAGTATCAAGTCCAGTCAAATTTTTTTCATTAACAATTTGGGTCTGTCAGGCACATTCAGGATATGCTCCTACTATTCATTAGTCATATGTGTATGTGTTTTGAATATGTGTTTTGAAATTCGAACTTGTTGGATAAACTTTATGCTTCATATCCGTGAAATGGGAATTCTTACAGGATACATTTGACACCTAATGTAAAGAAAAGGGGGTTTCCATTCTACGGATAGAGACTCGATTTTTCTATTTTAGGCATTATCTCTGATTTGCAAATATCCATTTCTAAATCAATGGAATGTGAGAATTAGAGAGAAATTCATATATTCCGTCTACTCGACTTTGGAATTGATTGAAAACCAAAATTTATGAGGAAAAACACTGTATAAAAAATCAGACTTATCCCTTTCCCTTTATGATACAGATAGATTTTTGTTTTGCTGTTTTATTAGTAAAAAAGAGGGGCTCTTCTTTGGTTAAGCGAAAACGATCTCGATCTGTCATTCTTTTGATCCATTCCGGTAATGATAAGGTAAGAACTGTTCGTTGAATAGAATGGATTCAAAAAAAATAATACTTTTCTTATTTTAAATTTTTAGTTCTTTCTGTTACATAAAAGAAAGAAGGAATACTAGAAGTAAAAAAGTAAAAGCAAAGACCTTAATTTTACTTTACACTAATTTTTTTTACTTCATTTTTTCTTTCTTTTGTTACTCCTGTTATTCCAGTCGAAGAACTATGAAAAGTTTATAACTAACAAAAAAATGCTAATCTTTTCATTGGCATAGTTTATTTGTTGGAGAAGAGTGGATTCTTCTCATTTCAGAATTGCTCATCTCGAGTTCTCTGTTGAGGATGGAAATTCAATAATAAATAAGTCTTAAGCAAACTATTTTATTCCTCTTTTCAAACTATGTTTCATTCATATGATAGAATATGGGTTTTAATAAATTTGATCCTTGCAGAGTTGCAGAGTCTTTCCCGCTAAATACTTATTTCTTTTATCCATATTTCTTCATAGATAGCAAGTTTGAATTAGTATACAAAACCAATGATTATTCATGATTCAATCCATATTGGATCAATTCTCGATAGCACTTTGCAATGAAATTAGAGGAATGTTTGTTATGGTAAAACTTCGTTTAAAACGATGTGGTAGAAAGCAACGTGCGACTTGAAGGAGATGATCGATTGTGGATTTTTCTTTTTTCTATCCACCATTTTTCATAGTAATGAAAATGCTCTTGGCTCGACATAGTCTGTTCTATTTGTCCTGAACCCAATTTGGGCTGGGTTGTTTGTAAGTAAATAGTACACGATGGAGCTCGAGAAGACAGAATTAATTTTTTCTCAAGGGAAAGAATCTAGGGTTAGTGAAAACTAATAAATTAGGCCAACTTTGTCAGTCTATCCTTAATATAGAAATTGAAAGGTTAAAATAAGAAAAAGTATAATTTTGGAAGATTGGAAAACTTTTTTTTTTTTGATTAAAAGTGTATATTTGATTTCTCTAGAAAAGGAAAATGTTTTATTGTTTATTGAAGGAAATAAGAAAAAAGAAAGGGTATGTTGCTACTCTTTTGAAAGAAAAAAGAATAAGAATTCCCGAAGTAATGTCTAAACCCAAGGATTTCACAAATCAAAGATAAAGGATTCCGGAACAAGTAAACATGATTTTCAACCATCTCAACAATAGAATTAGATCAGAATAAGGAATAAAAGTCAATTTGTTCGAGATGAGATAAAGAAAAGAGTTTAGAGACGACTCAAAAAATTTGGAAGGATTTCTCTTTTGAATTCTGTCAGTCAAAATTGGTCAACTTGAGTCATGAGTATAAATGAAATTTGTTTTTTTTCTTCTTCTATAAGGAAATTAATGCAAATCATAGTCTAATTTCTATCTACTTGTATTATAGATAGAAATTCGAATCATTTTCTCGAGCCGTATGAGGAGAAAACCTCCTATACGTTTCTAGGGGGGGCATTGTTTATCTACATCTATCCCAATAAGCTGTCTATCGAATCGTTGCAATTGATGTTCGATCTCGAAGAGAAGGAAGAGATCTTCAAAAAGTTGGTTTTTATGATCCGATAAAGAATCAAACTTGTTTAAATGTTCCAGCTATTCTCTATTTCCTTAAAAAAGGTGCTCAACCTACAAGAACTGTTTATGATATTTTAAGGAAAGCTGAATTCTTTAAAGATAAAGAAAGAGCTTTGAGTTAATTGAACAACTAAATGAAAAAGTAAGGGAGGTTCATTAATATCCCTTAATTATTTAGAAACAATTTGCTTCTTTTTTAGTCCTATTTTTTTGCTGCATTTATTTCGTGCCAATCCAACAAAAGCCTTTATTTAATTTCCTTATTTGTATCTAATTGGTTTTCTTACTATTGTATTTCTATTGACAAAGGTCTATTGAACAGCTAGAATTTGTAGCTAGATAGGTCTCTTTATCGTCACTCCATATTAGGTATTTCTGTCTGCACTTTGCTCAAATGATAGGGTTGACCCCCCCTTGCATGTACTTTCATATAAGATTTTTCTATTTAAATGCTAAAAAAATAATAATTTTGCTATTATGATTGGGGCCGCTCCTTTTTTTTTTTACCTTAGTGAAATTTAACCGATCTTTTTATTTTTTTATTTGAGTGTTTTTAATGGGTAATAAAATCTTTCTTTTGATGTCTTGCTAATTCCATGTTTTGCCAGGAGCGTCCGGTCTAATTCTATCGATTTTTGGATTTCGATCGTATCTAAGATCCTATTTTATCTGGGTTGCTAACTCAATGGTAGAGTACTCGGCTTTTAAGTGCGACTATGATCTTTTACACATTTGGATGAAGCAACAAATTCGTCCAGACTCTTGGTAGAGTCTAGAAGCCCACGACTGATCCTCAAAGGTAATGAATGGAAAAAATAGCATGTCGTAATAAAATCAATTTTTTTGATTTATTTTTGGAATAAATAAATTCCGATTTTCTGGGTCTAGTGAATAAATGGATAGAGCCTGGCTCTAATTCTGGTAAAATAAAAAGCAACGAGCTTAACTTCTTAATTGAAATGATTCCCCGATCTAATTAGACGTTAAAAATAGATTAGTGCCCGATGCGGGGAAAGGTTGGGTTTTCCTATCGGTAAACCCTTTTTTATTTATTTTTTAGGAATCCTAATTATTCTTGATTATGGTTGAAAAGGAATGTTATGAATTGAATGTGTAAAAGAAGCAGTATATTGATAAAGAGAGTGTATTCCAAAGTCAAAAGAGCGATTGGCCTGCAAAAATAAAAGATTTGTTCTAAGAAAGAACAAACATAAACTAATTAGATAGAAAAGGAGCAGAAAAAGATCTATGGATTAGACTCCCTTTCTTTTCAGGGTTTGTTTTAAAAACTGTAATACCTTGTTCCGACCATATTGCACTATGTATCATCATTTGATAAATCGAGAAATGCTTTTTTTCTCTGATTCAAGTATAAATTCAAATGGCAAAATTCGAAGGGTATTCAGAAAAACAGCAATCTCGTCAACAATACTTCGTTTACCCACTTCTCTTTCAGGAATATATTTATGCATTTGCCCATGATTATGTATTAAATGGTTTCGAACCTGTGGAAATTTTTGGTTGTAATAACAAGAAATTTAGTTCACTACTTGTGAAACGTTTAATTATTCGAATGTATCAGCAGAATTTTTGGATTAATTCGGTTAATCATCCTAACCAAGATCGATTGTTGGATCACAGCAATCTTTTTTATTCGGAGTTTTATTCTCAGATTCTATCTGAGGGGTTTGCAATCGTTGTAGAAATCCCATTCTCGCTAGGACAACTATCTTGTCCGGAAGAAAAAGAAATACCAAAGTTTCAAAATTTACGATCTATTCATTCGATATTTCCCTTTTTAGAAGACAAATTTTTGCATTTACATTATCTATCACATGTAGAAATACCCTATCCTATCCATTTTGAAATCTTGGTTCAACTCCTTGAATACCGGATCAAAGATGTTCCATCTTTGCATTTATTGCGATTCTTTCTCAACTATTATTCGAATTGGAATAGTCTTATTACTTCAATGAAATCCATTTTTCTTTTGAAAAAAGAAAATAAAAGACTATCTCGATTCCTATATAACTCTTATGTATCAGAATATGAATTTTTCTTGTTGTTTCTTCGTAAACAATCTTCTTGCTTACGATTAACATCTTCTGGAACCTTT